TTTCTTTTCCAAACCTCAGGGTGCAACTCAAGATAATTTACTTAGGGAATACCCAACTAGGCCATATACTAGGCCATATACGATGATATAGTAATGGAAAAAATTATGATATTAGAGGGTTGGTTGTAAAAAAAGTAAAGAGATCGAAAAGATCTTTTTGCTAAAAAACCCCCTCCCTTTCGTCCACTCCCCCTCTCAATGAATATTAGATTTCTATCTCATTATTCAATATTAAAATGAAAAATGGCGAACAGATTCCTGTTTCAGTTGATTTTATTCAACGATTGACCAAATGAAAATAGTAATATAATAAATAACAAATTTAGATCAATCTAATAATGATATTTCTATGCAACGATTCGATTTGGATTAACCAATTTGTTAGATTGGATCCGGCGGAATAATGATAAAGAAAGGGGAGGGGGAAAAGAGTTTACAAAAAACAGAATTCATAAAAATGGGTTGGTTCGGATAGGTTAGGTATATGTAATTGAATGGCTATAAATAAGTCAACTCTTGTAGATGTTTTGATAATTGATTCTCGAATTCGATTGAATCTAAGATGGGTGCTTGGTTTACGTTATGGAATAAAGGCATGTATATGTGATATTAGATATTGACTGGTTATATATGAAATAAAGCTATATTTCATTTGTCCTACTTCTATGAATTTAGATGGGGATTCGAATATAAGCTCTTCCCTTTCTGTCTCTTTTTGACTGTGAATTGAATGAATAAACAGATGAAATTAAGAAAAACATGGAAGAATTCACAGTTTGGAACTAAGAAATGGAAGAAGTAAAGTTGTATGTATTCACAAAGACTTTGTAGATAGAAACTAAAAAAGAGATATTGAAGTAGTTCAGACGATTCAATAACAAAAATACTATTATTTCTATTACTTCAACTACTTTAACTCGAAGTAACTAGGAACTTCGATTGGATGAATCCTAGTGACGGAATAATTAAGTCATAATTCGTTGGTTGGTTGTATCATTAACTATTTCTTTTTTTGGTACGAGGTAACTTATCATGAATCCACTGATTTCTGCCGCTTCCGTTATTGCTGCTGGATTGGCTGTAGGGCTTGCTTCTATTGGACCCGGGGTTGGTCAAGGAACTGCTGCGGGTCAAGCCGTAGAGGGTATCGCGAGACAGCCCGAGGCAGAGGGAAAAATACGAGGTACTCTATTGCTCAGTCTAGCTTTTATGGAAGCTTTAACAATTTATGGACTGGTTGTAGCATTAGCACTTTTGTTTGCGAATCCTTTTGTTTAATCTTATAAATATAAAAATTATTGCCTTGGATTTGTCATTTGCTTTTTCGAATTATAGCAAGATTTCACTCCTACAATTACTTATTCGTTGACAAAATAACCCACGGGAAGGGCTGATTTGCGGATGAGGAATTGGTATACCGACTCGCTTTCATCCTTTCCCGCCCGGAGTCCAAGGGAAACTAAGTATTGGTAGTTCACATAACTCAAATACTTTTCAAAATAAATAGGAAAAAGGAAAATAAAAGAATAAATAAAAACGAGGGGCGAAGTGATACAAAAAGAACTCTATTCAATTTTGTAGTCTATCTATAAAAGGAGATCCTATGAAAAATGTAACCGATTCTTTCCTTTCTTTGGGCCACTGGCCATTTGCTGGGAGTTTCGGGTTTTTTAATACCGATATTTTATCAACAAATCTAATAAATCTAAGTGTAGTGCTTGGTGTATTGATCTTCTTTGGAAAGGGAGTGTGTGCGAGTTGTTTATTTCAAGAATAGGCTGGATCCAACCAGCTGTACCCCCTTTTCGTTATAACTAGGAAAGAAAGTAAAAAGAAAGGTACATGATCTCGCGAATTACTTCGGAATAAATTAATAAATTCTATGTAAGAATCATAGCATTTCGTGATTCGTTGGTAAAACCCCTTTGATTCTCTACCAACCAATAATGTAGGACCATTAACATGGTTAAAGCAAACTGTTTGAAGTTTAGATGCAGCATGGTACTCTTTCTACCACTATGTTAGTATAGAGATAGTTTCAAATCAATATTTTATCGATAGAGAACACTCCTATACGATATGAAACACTTATTGTAAAAATGAAACTGATGGGCATTTCGCCCTTTTTATCCAATGCTGAATCGACGACCTATGTGTTATGTATAAATAAGAATTTTTGGATTTGAAGAAAAGAAAAAAAGCAACAATTTTGCTGACAATTACATATTTTTGTCAGAAAGAGTCCTCTCAATATCTTAATCTGGCATTGGTTTAGATATTTTTTGAATATGAACAAAAAAGAGAGGATAGGCCCATCATTACATTTATAAAAAGGTATGAGACTTTATTTTAATTCTAAGTAATTGGGCGTGAGAGCCAAACGAATCGAAAGATTCATATTTGGTTCGGGAAGGGATTATGTAAGCTTTGAAATGAATGAAAAGATAATCTACTTTCATTAAGTGATTTATTAGATAATCGAAAACAGAGGATCTTGAAT